AATGGGTCTTGAAGTACTATTTCTGCATCTCCCTGACCAAATCCACCCACATTAGGATTACTTGTTAATGGTTGATCAAGTTTTATAGATTCACCCTCTGAAACAAGAAGTTCTGGTCCTGGAGGGATTATATCAACCACTTCACGTCCATCCGAGGCATCCACTATGGTTATTTCGTATCCGCCCTTTTCTTTTCGAAAAATTTTCTTTACTATACCGGCTGCTGTAGCATTATAAACTGTATTATTACTCTTGCTTCCGTCAGGATAAATCTGGCCCCTTCCCCTGTTTCCACCTACATATATCGGATATTTTAAGAAGTGAACATCTTTCTTAGTAGTAGGATCCGGGGAAAGAATCGGAAAGGTGATTTCACTATATTTTTGCCCAGGAACGGGGCCTATCACAATAATATTTTTTTTATTGGGGCGATAGCTCTGAAAAGAAAGATTGCCTATCTTTTCTTTCATCTCGGGAGAAATACGATCGGGTGGGGCTAATTCAAATCCCTCAGGTAAAATAAGAACAGCCCCCACATTCAAACCCCCCTTTTTGCCGTTAGCAAGAACTTGTTTTAGTTGCATATCATAAGGAATTCGAACAACTGCTTCAAATACAGTATCAGGAAGAACCGCTTGAGGAACCTCAATATCCACGGGCTTATTAGCTAAATGGCAATTGGCACATACAATACGCCCAGTTGCTTCTCGTGGATTTTCATAACCTTGCTGTGCAAAAATGGGATACGCATTTGAAATGGATGACCGAGTTATTATATATATCATGACCGATACGGAAATAGATCGAGTAATCTGTTCTTTTATCCAAGAAAAAGTATTTCTAGTTTGCATGGTCCAATCGTTGATCCCGAAAATTTCTACAATAAATTGGGTAGGTTGCTAGTATAGTTCCCTATCCACGATTCTGCTATTTACCTTACTGAACTGAATTTACTGAAATAAAATTACTGGAATATGGGGAAAACTCCCCGCCTTGAATGGGTAGAAATAGAAGGAAGGAGTAAGTACGATTTTGAATGCTTTGATTATGTACGAAGTAAGAAACATTAGAATTATAAGAAACATTAGAATTATAAATTCTAATTGGATTAATATCCGTATATCGTTTTTCTTTTCAATCATTCATTGAATGATAAATCACTACAAGTGATGGGGATACACGATTTAAATAACGGAAAATCCAATATTTTAAAATTGTATCTAGAATGACTGGAAAAGTGGAAACAAGACCAGATATAATTTGATCGTTATGCGCAAATCCAAAATCTTTGTAGATAGAGCCAATCATTAGTTCCCAACCGTGGGGCGAATGAAATCCGATACATAAATCGGTTAATAAAAGAATAGAAAAAGCTTTTATTGTGTCGCTTAAGTTATATAAGAATTCCTGAACCCAAGAGTTAAGAAGAATAAGTTCTTTATTCCCCAGAATAGAATACCCACTTAGAATAAGGAAACAGATTATATTTGTCGAGAAGTGCAAAATCATATGGATACAATCCTCATTGTGCATCTTGATCAATTGAATCGTTTCATTGTGGATTCCTATACGAAGCTTTTGTAGCTGTGTTTCCGGGTATTCCTTTATCATTTCGTCCAACAAACAGAGCTCCTCTAATTCGATGAATTTTTCTAGAAGACTCGTTTCTTGAATATCATTCAAAATAGTTTCAGATTGCTTAATATTCCACCAATTAGTAACCCAAGATTCCAGACTTTTTTGAAATGATAGAGAGATCCACCAGGGTAAAAATACTATAGATGCAAGATATAGAAAGGGAATAAATGCTCTCTTTTTTTCCATTTTTTTTTTTCATCTAGAAATTGTTAACGAACCCGTCGCGCTCGTCGACTCTATGCGACCTAATCTTTCTATGAAACATGAGTTCTATTGCTCTATTACAAAGTATCGAATCCATGAATCTATTTTCTGTTTTTTGTTGTAATTTGGTAATTACTCCTTGAATCTTGAAAAATAGAATAAAAGAATCCACTGTGAATTCGAATGAAGAAATAAAAAAAATCGTGTTTCCAAATATTGCAATTGGTCAAATTCGAAGCAATTCTTTCTTTTTAATAAATACATGGGACAGCTGCTTCAATTAATGATATTGTGATTTCAAGACGAGAGAACTTACTTGACTATCAAAAAATCAATCAAATATTTGGAAAAATTTCACGAGTTACCCATAGCACAAAATAAAGAATTGAGGGTCTGCATGTGATGATCAAAAATGGGTGGCAAAACAAGATAAAATTCGGATAATAAAATTCTCATTATAATTATAAGAAAGCCAATTGTTTGATCATTAAAGAGAACAAAAAAAAAGAATAAAAATAAAACGAAAGATTGCTAAATAATAAAAAAAAAAAAATACATGATTTATTTGTATTGTATCTAACCTATCAATTCTAACTACTGGGCCTAAAGAAAGTTATTTCTTTCGATTTGATATATGGAATGAATCCATTATTCTTTC